TATAATTTTCATTATAGTAAGAAAAAAATAAACAAGATTATAAATTTAAATGAATTTTGGAATAAAAAAATTTTTGTTTTGTTGCGTGAAAAATGTTGAATTTTTGCATAAAAAAAATGAAATTTGTGACAAAATTTTTGGCCATTTTTTTTCATTTTTGATATTATATGAATAAGTCAAGTAAATTTTTTTATATAAAATATTAAAGTGGTTTTATGTATATTAAAATTTATTTAATTAATACTAATAGAAAATTATTATAACTTAAAAATTTAATATATTAATATTATTTATTATAATAGAAACATATATATATATTATAGATTTATATATATATATTAATTTATATATTATTATAAAAATAAAACTATAATTCTAATTTATTAATAGAAAAATATATAATTGTCTAAGACTTATATTGAAAATTTGAGAGAAAGAAAAATAATTATTATTTAATTATTAATATTAAAAAACAAATAGTATAAATTAATAGTATATTTATTTAACAATAATCTTTCTTATTATATATATATAAATAATTATTAATATATAAATATTTAATATATATATAATTAATATTATTTATTTATATATAAATTATTATTATTATTTAAATAAAAAATACATATTAATATATAAATATATTTAATTAATAATATATATAATTTTTAATGAAAAAAAAAAAAAACTACTTAATTTAATACAAAGGAAATTTTAAAGAGTTGAAAATTAACTTTAAAAAATTTCTTATTTAATTATTGATAAATATTTTCATTAAAAATTAAAATTTTTAATTTTTTTAATATATACTTATGTTGTGGGTTTGTTTAAAATTAAATTTAAAAAAGTTTAAAAAAGAGCAAGCATATGGTAGAAAAATGTTGTATTTGTTTTAGTTTGAAATTTGGGGTAAAAGTTAAATAGATTGGGCATTTGTTTTAGCTTGAAATTTGGGCAAAAAGCTAAAATAGATTGGGCATTTACTTTAGCTTGAAATTTGGGCAAAAAGCTAAAATAGATTGGGCATTTACTTTAGCTTGAAATTTGGGCAAGTTAGTATTTTTAGGGAGGGAAGTATCGCTATTTAAATTGGTTTATCTTGAGTTATATATTTAAAAGTTTAAATTTGGCTTTTAATTTAAGTGTTATTTTATTTTATATGTAATTTTTATATTAAAGAGATATTTAGCAGTAATTAATATTAATTATTAAAGAAATTTAGAATTAGTAAAATATATAATATTAACAAAATTTGTGCCAGCAGTTGCGGTTATACAAATAATATAATTTAATTTTATTAATAATAATTAATTTGATAGGTAAAAATTTTAAATTAAAATTTATTAAGTGAAATTTTAAATTTTAAATTAAATTTTATTAGAAAAATGAAGTTAAGAAATTTTTTTTAAAAACTAGGATTAGATACCCTATTATTAAAAATATAATTTATATTTATATTAAATTATTATTAGTTATGTTCTTGAAAATTAAAAATTATGGCGGTATTTTAATCTTTTCAGAGGAACCTGTTTTGTAAATGATAGTCCACGATTTAATTAACTTTTTTTTATTAACTTATATATCGTCGTAATTAAATATTTTTTTAGAATTTAATATTTAAAAATTTTTATTAAAAAATTAATCAGATCAAGGTGTAGTAAATAGAAAAGTTAAAATGGGTTACATTAAATAAATTTTTGAATATTTAATTTTAAATTAATTTGAATATGGATTTGAAAGTAATTTTAATTAATTAATTAATTTGATTATAGCTCTAAAATATGTACATATTGCCCGTCGCTTTCATTTAAAATGAAATAAGTCGTAACAAAGTAGATTTATTGGAAAATGAGTCTAGGATTCAAATTAGAGCTTGATAAAAGCATTTTATTTACATTAAAAAGTTAGTTGTGAAATTCAATTTAATTTGAAAATAATTTTTTATTTAACTTTTTAGTTTAAAATTAATTATATTAAATAAAATAAATTTTATTATTAAAAAAGAAAAAATTTTATTTATTATAGTGAATAGTATTGTAAAAGAAAATTAAATTTATTTATAAGAAAAATTTATTTTTTGTACCTTGTGAATCAGGGTTTATTAAATTAAAATTATTTATTTAAAATTCTCGAATTTAAAAGAGTTAAATTATTAAAATTTTTATTGTAAAATAAATATTTTAAATATTAATTTAGTAATTAAATGTTATTCGTTTTTAAATATATCTAGTTTTTTAAGAAAATAATTAAATTATTTTATTATAAATATAATTATTATTTTGTATTTTTATATTAATAATAGAAAATATTTTTAGGGATTAGCTTAAAAATATATTTTTAATAAATTATAAATTATTATTTAAAATTAGGATTAAAAATTTTTATATTTTAAAGTATGTTATTATTTATTAATTTTTATATAATTTTTATTTTTTATAAATAAAATATTAAAATATTAATTTTAATATTTAAAATTAAGAAATAATGATAAAATTAGTATAAATTAAGTTATACAAATATTATTTAATAGAAAGGTTAAATTTAAGAATTCGGCAAAAATTATTTTTCACCTGTTTATTAAAAACATGTCTTTTTGTATTAAATTTAAAGTCTGACCTGCCCACTGAGATTTAAATGGCCGCGATATTTTGATCGTGCTAAGGTAGCATAATCATTAGTTTTTTAATTGAAAGCTAGAATGAAGGGTTGGATGAAAAAATAGCTTTTTTATTTTAATTTTATTAAAATTTTATTTTTAAGTTAAAAAGCTTAAATATTTTTAAAAGACGAGAAGACCCTATAGAGTTTAATAATTATATAATAATATTTTTTTAGTATTAATATTTTAATTTTAAATAATTATTTAATTGGGGTGATTAAAAAATTTAATTAACTTTTTTTTATTTTTATATAAATTTATAAGTATATGATCCATTTATAATGATTATAAGAAAAAATTACCTTAGGGATAACAGCGTAATTTTATTGAAAAGTTCAAATTGATAATAAAGATTGCGACCTCGATGTTGGATTAAAATTTATATTTGGTGTAGAAGCTAAATTATTAAGTCTGTTCGACTTTTAAAATTTTACATGATCTGAGTTTAAACCGGTGTAAGCCAGGTTGGTTTCTATCTTTAATTAGTTAATATATTTTAGTACGAAAGGACCAAGTATATAAATTTTATTTTATATTTTGATAAATATTATTATTTTGGCAGACTAGTGCAATAGATTTAGAATCTTTATAAGTAATTTATATTACAAATAATACTTGTTATTAAAAGATTTAATTATAATTATTGTTTCAAGATTAATTTTAATTATTTGTGTTTTAGTTAGTGTAGCATTTTTAACTTTATTGGAGCGAAAAGTTTTAGGTTATATTCAAATTCGTAAAGGACCTAATAAAGTGGGATTTTTAGGATTAATCCAACCTTTTAGGGATGCTATTAAATTATTTACTAAAGAGCAAATTTATCCATTTATATCTAATTTTAATTTATATTATTTTTCTCCTATTTTAAATTTATTATTGGCTTTATTTATATGAATATGTTTACCTTTTATTAGGGTAAATATTAGTTTTAATTTATCTATCTTATTTTTTTTAGTAATTTCTAGTTTAAGGGTTTATACAATTATATTAGCAGGTTGGTCTTCTAATTCTAATTATTCTTTATTGGGGAGATTGCGTTCAGTAGCTCAAACAATTTCTTATGAAGTTAGATTATCATTAATTTTAATATCTTTTTTATTTTTAATTTTAAGATTAAGAATATTAGATTTTTTAAAATATCAAGAATATATTTGATTTATTTATTTATTAATGCCTTTATGTTTAATATGGTTGGTTTCTAGTTTAGCTGAAACTAACCGTACTCCTTTTGATTTTGCTGAAGGAGAATCTGAATTAGTATCTGGATTTAATGTAGAATATAGAAGAGGTGGATTTGCTATAATTTTTTTAGCTGAATATAGAAATATTTTATTTATAAGAGTATTATGTTGTTTTTTATTTATAGGCGGTAATTTAATTAGATATATATTTTTTTTAAAAATTGTATTTATTAGTTTTTTTTGATTATGAGTTCGGGGTACTTTACCGCGGTATCGTTATGATAAATTAATATATTTAGCTTGAAAAAGTTATTTACCTATTTCTTTAAATTATTTAATTTTTTTTTGTAGATTAAAAATATTTGTTTTTATTCTATTAATTTAGTTAATTAATTTTAGTATAAGTTAATAGAGAATTTTAACTCTTTTTTATATTTTCAAAATATATACTTATAACAAGTTCATTAACTTATTTATAAATAATTATATCTCAAATTTTTGTAATTAGTGGATTAATAAAATAATATAAAAAATAAATAATTGTCAAAATTTGTCCAATTAAAATATAAGGATCTTCTACTGGTCGGGCACCAATTCAAGTCAATAAAATAACAATTGAAAGTAATCTTCAAAATAAAATTTTATTTATAGGATAAAATTGTGTTCTTAGGTATTTTTTTTTGTTAGAAAAAGGAAGTAAATATAAAATTGCAATTGACATAACTAGTGCAATTACACCTCCTAATTTATTAGGAATTGATCGGAGAATTGCATATGCAAATAAAAAGTATCACTCAGGTTGAATATGAATTGGAGTTACTATAGGATTTGCTGGAATAAAATTATCAGGATCTCCCAATAAATATGGATTATGTAGAGTTAATATAATTAGAAAAAAAATTATAATTAAACCTCCTAAAATATCTTTAAAAGTAAAATAAGGATGAAAAGGAACTTTATCAATATTACTTTTTACTCCTAATGGATTTGAAGACCCTGTTTGATGAAGAAATAATAAGTGAATAATTATAAAAGCTAATACAATAAAAGGTAAAATAAAATGAAATGTAAAAAATCGGGTTAATGTAGCGTTATCAACAGCAAATCCCCCCCAAATTCATTGGACTAAATTGTTTCCTAAGTAGGGGATTGCTGATATTAAATTTGTAATTACTGTGGCCCCTCAAAATGATATTTGCCCTCAAGGTAAAACATATCCTAAAAATGCTGTTATTATAGTTAAAAAAAAAATTGTTACTCCTGTTAATCAAGTTTCAATTATTTTATAAGATCTATAATATATTCCTCGCCCAATATGAATATATAAACAGATAAAAAAAAATGATGCTCCATTAGCATGAATTGTTCGAATTAATCAACCATAGTTTACATTTCGGCAAGTATGGGCTACTCTATTAAAAGCTATATCAATATTAGGACAATAGTGTATAGCTAAAAATAATCCTGTTAAAATTTGAATTATTAAACATAGTCCTAATAAAGATCCGAAGTTTCATAAATATGAGATATTGGAGGGTCTAGGTAAAACAATTAGAGAATTATTAAAAATTTTTAAAAGAGGATTAGTTTTACGAATGGGTATTAACATTAAAAATTTTGTCGTAAAGATCCATATGATAAATTAGTAATTTTTACAATGGCAATCAAAGTAATTAATAAGTAAATAATTATTAAAATTATAATAATATTATTAGGAAAATTTAAGTATTTAGTTATTGAAAGATTTTCAATATGAAAATAATTTTGTGATTGTATGTCAATTAATTGATTAAATTTATTTAAAAAAGATGGATCAATAAATATAAAAATAAATGTAATTAAAATAAAAAAAATTAAAATAAAAAATAATTTAAAATTAAATTTAAATTTTTCATTAGAAGCAATGCTTGTTATATAAATAAATAAAATTAATATTCCTCCAATTATAATTAGAAAGAGAATATAAGAAAATCAGTAGTTTAAGGATATTAATCCAGATATTAATGATACTAAAATTGTTTGAATTAATAAGATTAGACCACATGAAAGGGGGTGTTTTAAAAAAATTAATATTAAACAACATATAAAAGTTAGAGGTAAAAATATAAAAATATCAGATATTAGTTTAATTAAAAATTTTAATTTTGGAGATTAAAGATAAATTTTTTTTATATCTGAAGTTTTAAAAGTGAGTACTTATTTTTGATTTACAAGACCAATATTTTTATTAAATTATTAAAACAATGTTAATATATATATTATTTTTTATATTTTTATCAGGTATTTTAAGATTTTCATTAAATCGAAAACATTTATTATTAATATTATTAAGATTGGAATTTATTGTTATTGTTTTGTATTTAAATATTTTTATTTATTTAAGGATAATGAATTATGAATTTTTTTTTTCTATAATTTATTTAACAATAAGAGTTTGTGAGGGGGCATTAGGGCTTTCTATTTTAATTTTAATAATTCGGGTTCATGGTAATGATTATATTTTAACTTTTTCTTTTTTATGATAAGGTATATATTTGGGTTATTAATATTGATTCCCTTAGGATTTTTAAAAAAATTTTGATTAGTCCAATGATTAATATTTATTTTTTCTTATTTTTATATTTTTAATTATAGGGGGTTAATTTTTGGGTACTATAATATTTCATTATTTTTAGGGTTAGATTTATTATCATTTTCATTAATTTTATTAAGGTATTGAATTTGTAGATTAATAATTTTAGCTAGGCAAAATTTATATAAAAATAATAATTATTTTTATATATTTTTAGTTATTTTATTAATTTTAATATTAAGATTATTTTTAACTTTTTCTTCTTTAAATTTATTTATTTTTTATTTATTTTTTGAGATTAGTTTAATTCCAACATTGATTTTAATTATTGGGTGAGGGTATCAGCCAGAGCGGTTAGAAGCTGGAATTTATTTATTATTTTATACTTTATTTATGTCTTTGCCTATAATAATTATAATTTTTTATTTAAGGGAAAAATTAAATTATTTAGAGTTTATATTTTTAAATAATAATTTAAGTTCAATTTTTATATATTTTTGTATTAATTTAGTTTTTTTTGTTAAAATTCCTATATATTTAGTTCATTTATGACTTCCTAAGGCTCATGTGGAGGCCCCTGTTTCTGGTTCAATAATTTTGGCTGGAATTATATTAAAATTAGGGGGATATGGACTATTACGTTTTATAATCCTATTTAAAGAATTTAATTTAAGGGCTAATATTTTTATTTTATGTTTTTCTTTATTAGGGGGATTTTTAGTTTCATTAATTTGTATTCGTCAGAGAGACATAAAGTCTTTAATTGCTTATTCTTCTGTCTCTCATATAAGATTAGTTTTAAGAGGAATTATAACTTTAAATTTTTGGGGCTTATGGGGTAGTTTAATTATAATATTAGCGCATGGTTTGTGTTCTTCTGGTTTATTTTGTTTAGCCAATATTTACTATGAACGGACCCATAGTCGAAGGCTTTATTTAAATAAGGGTTTATTAAATATTCTTCCAAATTTTAGGTTATTAATATTTTTATTAGTTTCTTCTAATATAGCAGCTCCCCCCTCTTTAAATTTAGTGGGAGAAATTTTTTTAATTAATAGAATTGTTAGTTTTAATTTTATAAATATAATTTTTTTATCTTTTATATCATTTTTTAGGGCAGTTTATTCTTTATTTTTATATTCTTTTTCTCAGCACGGGATATTTTATTCTGGTATTTATTTTTTTTTTAATGGGTTAATTTGTGAGTATTTATTATTATTATTACATTGATTACCTTTAAATATTTTATTTTTAAAAATGGAATTAATAATTATTTATCTAAATAGTTTAATAAAAATATTGATTTGTGATATCAACGTTATAAGATTTATTTTAGATTATTTGTTTAATTTTTTCATTTAGTTTTTTATTTATTAGTATTATTTTATTATTATTATCTTTTTATTTTTTAATTTTTAATTTAGTCTATATTTTAGAATTTTTCTTTTTAATTTTAAATTCAAATAATTTAATATTTGTAGTTTTAATAGATTGAATATCTTTAATATTTATAAGATTTGTTTTATTTATTTCTTCAATAGTAATTTATTATAGGGAAGAATATATAGCTGGGGATAAATTTAAAGATCGGTTTATTTTAGTGGTAGTTATATTTGTTTTTTCTATAATAATATTAATTATTAGGCCTAATTTAATTTCAATTTTATTGGGGTGAGATGGGTTAGGGCTAGTTTCTTATTGTTTAGTTATTTATTATCAAAATTTAAAAAGATTTAATGCAGGAATATTAACTGCTTTATCTAATCGTATTGGAGATGTGGCATTATTAATAGCTATTGCTTGAATACTAAATTTTGGTAGTTGAAATTTTATTTTTTATTTAGAAATTATAAAAGAGGATTGAATTATAAAAATAATTAGATATTTAGTTGTTTTAGCAGCTATAACAAAAAGAGCTCAAATTCCTTTTTCATCTTGATTACCTGCAGCAATAGCTGCTCCGACTCCTGTGTCATCCTTAGTTCATTCATCTACATTAGTTACTGCTGGAGTTTATTTATTAATTCGTTTTAATTTTACTTTTAGTCAAAATTTAATATTTATTTTAGTTTTTATTTCGTCAATAACAATATTTATATCAGGGCTTGGGGCAAATTTTGAATTTGATTTAAAAAAAATTATTGCCTTATCAACTTTAAGTCAATTAGGTTTAATAATAAGAATTTTAGCTTTAGGAGAATATAAATTAGCATTTTTTCATTTATTAATTCACGCTTTATTTAAAGCCCTACTTTTTATGTGTGCTGGTAATATTATTCATAATATAGGAAATTGTCAAGATATTCGATTTATAGGGGGTTTAATTAAACAATTACCTTTAACTTGTACTTATTTAAATATTTGTAATTTATCTTTATGTGGCCTTCCTTTTATATCTGGGTTTTATTCAAAAGATTTAATTGTTGAAGTTTTATCTATGAATTATTTAAATATTTATATTTATGTAATTTTTTTTATTTCTATTGGATTAACAGTATCTTATAGGTTTCGATTAACATATTATTCATTAACTGGAATTTTTAATTATTTATCTATTAATATAATTAATGAAAGTTCATTAATTATATTAAAAAGAATAAGGGGATTAATTTTATTTGTTGTATTTAGAGGAAGAATATTTTCTTGATTAATATTTTCTTCTTTGTATTTTGTTTGTCTTCCTTTTATTATAAAAATTATAACATTAATTATAATTTTTATAGGAGTATGATTAGGTTATGAATTAGCTAAATTTAAATTATTCTATAATTCTTTAAGGTTAAATAATTTAACATTAATAATATTTATTAGTTTAATATGAAATATACCAATAATTTCTACTTTAGGGGTTAATTACTACCCGATTTTATTAGGAAACAATTATATGAAAATTTTTGATCAAGGGTGATACGAGTATTATGGAGCATCTGGTCTAATAAAAAATTTAAAGAAAAATTCTTTTTTACAGTTATTATCTATTAATCATTTAAAAATTTATTTTTTATTATTAATTTTTTGATTAATTTATATATTTTTAAATATTTACTTAAATAGCTTATATAGAGTATAATTTTGAAGAAGTTAGGGAAGTTTAAAACTTTTAAGTAATTTATAAGAATAGTTCTATTTTCATAATGAAAGTATGATGTTTTTATTAAACTATATAAATAAGAAATAAAAACAAATTTCATTGCTTAAGATTTAAGTTAGAAGCTTAATCTTGATTTTCTTATTTCTTTAATTGGAGTTAAACTCAATTTTATCATTAACAATGATATACCTCAAATTTTGGTTTCAATTAAAAATAAGGATTTTATAAATCAAATTTTTAGGTCGAAACTAAAGGCAAGTTTTGCTTCTTATTTAAGATAAATTGAATTCAATTATTTTTAAATGCAACTTAAATGTTATATTTTAACTATTATCCTAATGAGTTCAGTTTAAGGCTCCTTGGTTTCATTCGTGATATAGTCCAATTAATAAAATTAAAATAAAAAAAATTATAATAAAAGAATAATTTATTAAATTAGATGTTTTTATAGTTATAATTAAAGGGAGTAAAAGAGTAATTTCTACATCAAAAATTAAAAAAATAATTGCAATTAAAAAAAAATGTAAAGAAAAGGGTAATCGAGCATTATTTTTAGGATCAAATCCACATTCAAATGGGCTTCTTTTTTCTCGATCATAAAATGTTTTTTTTGATATTAAATTTAAGATTATAACTAATAATATTATAATTAAATAAATTATCCTAATTAATAAAGCTATAATTTTCATTATTTATACTAAAAATTTAGATTTTTTGATTGGAAGTCAAATATAATAATTTATATTATATAAATATCTACCTCATCAATAGATAGAAATATAGAGGAATAATCATACAACATCTACAAAATGTCAGTATCAGGCAGCTGCTTCAAAACCAAAATGATGAATAGATGAAAAATGATTTAAATAGTGTCGAATTAAACAAATTAATAAAAATGTAGTTCCGATTAATACATGCAGTCCGTGAAAACCTGTTGCTATAAAAAAAGAAGACCCATAAACTGAGTCTGAAATAGTAAAAGGGGCTTCCATATACTCGTATCCTTGTAAAATTGAAAAATAGATACCTAAAATTACAGTAATAATTAATCTTTGTAATCCTTGTAAGTAATTATTTTCTATTAATCTATGATGAGCTCAAGTTACAGTAAGCCCTGAAGTTAATAAAATTAGAGTATTTAATAAAGGAATTTCAATAGGGTTAAAAGGATGAATACCTTTAGGAGGTCATAATAATCCAATTTCAATAGTTGGTGAAAGGGATCTATGAAAGAACCCTCAGAAAAATCTAATAAAAAAAAATACTTCGGAAGTAATAAATAAAATTATTCCTCATCGGAGTCCTTTTGTAACTAAAATGGTATGAAGACCTTGGTATGTTCCTTCTCGGACAATATCTCGTCATCATTGAAATATAATTAATCTTGTAATAGTTAAGCCGATTAATAATAAATTATTATTATATAGATGAAATCATTTAATTAATCCTATTATTGTAGTTATAGCTCCTAAAGCTCCCAATAGGGGCCATGGTCTGATATCTACTAAATGATAGGGATGGTTTTTGTGTATTGACATTAATTAACTTCTCTAGAGTATAATGTTCTTAAAACTGCAAATACATATGATTGAATTATAGAAACAGCTGTTTCTAATGTTAATAATAAAATTTGAACGATAATTAAAATATTAATTATATATAAAGTTATGTTAGGGCCAGTATTTCCCAATAATGTTATTAATAAATGTCCTGCAATTATATTAGCTCTTAAACGAATTGCTAAAGTTCCAGGTCGAATAACATTACTAATTGTTTCGATACAAACTATAAATGGTATTAAAATAGGGGGAGTTCCTTGTGGAACTAAATGAGCAAATATATGGATTGTATTGTTAATTCATCCATAAATTATAAAACTTAATCATAAAGGAAGGGCTAATCTCAAGGTTATTACTATATGTCTAGATCTTGTAAAAATGTAGGGAAATAAGCCTAAAAAATTATTAAATAAAATAATTGAAAATAGTGCAATAAAAATTAAAGTTCTTCCTTGTGATTTAAAATTTCCTAATAGAGTTTTAAATTCTAAGTGTAAGGTTATAATAATTTTAAATCATATTATAGAGATTCGAGATGGAATTAATCAAAATATTGGGGGGATAATTAATAACCCAATAAAAGTTCTAATTCAATTTATTGATAATCTAAAATTTGAAGAAGGATCAAATGAAGAGAAAAGATTTATTATCATTTTCAAATATATTTTAAATTATTTTTTTTAATTTTTATTAATTTGGGCTTATAATTAAAATTAAAAAAAATAATATTATTAAATAAATAAAAAGTTAAAATAAATATAATTATTAATATTAGTCAATTTAAAGGTATTATTTGAGGAATTAAAAATTGTTTTAATTTAGACAATTTTAGCTTGACAAGCTAATGTTATTTATTTAACTAAATTTTTCATTAGAAATAGATGTTAATTTATTATAAAATGGTTTAAAATTCCATTGCTTACTTTCAGCCATCTAATGAAATTATTCAATTATTTTAAATACTCATTTAGAAAAATAATTAGGAGAAATTCTTTCTAAAACAATTGGTATAAAGCTATGATTTGCTCCACAAATTTCTGAACATTGTCCAAAAAATAAGCCTGAACGATTTAAGGAGAATGTAATTTGATTTAAACGGCCAGGAGTTGCATCAATTTTTACCCCTAATGAAGGGATTGTTCATGAATGAATTACATCAGCGGCAGTCACTATTATTCGAATCCTTGATTCAAAGGGAACAATAATTCGATTATCAACATCTAAAAGTCGAAAGTTAAATTTATTAATTTCATTAGTTGGAATTATATAAGAATCAAATTCAATATTTTTAAAATCGGAGTATTCATAAGACCAGTATCACTGATGTCCAATAGTTTTAATCGTAATTATTGGATTATTAATTTCATCTAAGATATAGATTAATCGTAATGAAGGAATTGCAATAAAAATTAAAGTAATAGTAGGTAAAATTGTTCAAATAATTTCAATTATTTGTCCTTCTAGCAAATATCGATGGATAAATTTATTAAAAAATAATGTTATTAGAAGTTGGCCTACCAAAACTGTAATAATGACTAAAATTATCAAGGCATGATCGTGAAAGTATGAGAGTTGTTCTATTAGAGGAGAGGCACTATCTTGAAGTATAATATTTTTTCATGTTGAAATTTCTAAAAAAAGTTTAAACTTTATGTTTGGGGTTTAAATCCAATGCACTAATCTGCCATATTAGAAATTAGCAGATAGTATTGGTAATTCAGAATAACTATGTTCAGCTGGTGGATTGAATTGTAATCATTCAATTGAAGAAGGCATTCTTAAAGGTCTAATTCTTTTACGTTGAGAAGAAAAAGCTTCTCAAAAAATAAATAATAAGTAAATTACTCTAATCAATGAAATTAGAGAACCAATTGATGAAATAATATTTCACAATATAAAAATATCTGGATAATCTGAATATCGTCGAGGTATTCCTCTTAAACCTAAAAAGTGTTGTGGGAAAAAAGTAATATTAACCCCAATAAATATTATAAAAAATTGAATTTTTAAATAAAAATTATTTAAAGTTAATCCAGTAAATAAAGGGAATCATTGGACTATACCAGCTATAATTGCAAATACTGCTCCTATTGATAAAACATAATGAAAATGAGCTACGACATAATATGTATCATGTAAAATAATATCAATAGAAGAATTTGCTAATACAACTCCTGTTAAACCCCCTACTGTAAATAAAAAAATAAAACCTAAAGATCATAAAGTAGCAGGGGTATAATTAATTAATGTTCCATGAAACGTTGCTAATCATCTAAATACTTTAATTCCTGTGGGAACAGCAATAATTATTGTTGCTGAAGTAAAATAGGCCCGAGTATCAACATCTATTCCTACTGTAAATATATGATGAGCTCAAACAATAAAACCTAATAATCCAATTGATATTATTGCATAAATTATTCCTAATGTTCCAAATGCTTCTTTTTTTCTTCTTTCTTGTCTTACAATATGGGAAATTATACCAAATCCTGGTAGAATTAAAATGTAAACTTCAGGGTGTCCAAAAAATCAAAATAAATGTTGATATAGAATAGGGTCCCCACCTCCTGCAGGGTCAAAAAAGGAAGTATTTAAATTTCGGTCTGTTAATAATATCGTAATTGCACCAGCTAAAACAGGTAGTGATAGAAGCAATAAAATTGCTGTAATTACTACCGCTCATACGAATAATGGTATTCGGTCTAAAGTTATTCCTTTAGGTCGCATATTAATAACTGTTGTAATAAAATTAATTGCTCCTAAAATTGAAGAAATTCCTGCTAAATGAAGACTAAAAATTGCTAGATCAACTGAGGATCCTCCATGGGCAATATTTGAAGATAGTGGGGGATAAACGGTTCATCCTGTTCCAGCGCCTCTTTCAACAACACTTCTTATAATTAATAAAAATAAGGAAGGGGGTAATAATCAAAATCTTATATTATTTATACGAGGAAATGCTATATCTGGAGCTCCAATTATTAAAGGAACTAATCAATTTCCAAAGCCACCAATCATAATTGGCATAACTATGAAAAAAATTATAATGAATGCATGGGCTGTTACAATAACATTATAAATTTGATCATTTCCAATTAAAGACCCTGGGCTTCCTAATTCTGTTCGAATTAGTATTCTTAAAGAGGTTCCAACTATACCAGCTCAGACACCAAAAATAAAATATAATGTACCAATATCTTTATGATTAGTAGAAAACAATCATTTGTTCGATAAAATGGCTGAAATTTAGGCAATAAATTGTAAATTTATTTATGAAGTAATCTTCTTTTATCAAGCTTTATATTCAACAATGATATTAAATTGCAAATTTAAAGGTAAATAATTTTTAAGGCTTAGACATTATCTATATTTAACTTTGAAGGTTAAAAGTTTAATTTAACTTAAATCCTTAAAGTAAATTGAAGATAATTGTACAAATAAAAATTCTTATTAAAGAAAGCCTATTTATGAAAATTAAAAAGAAAGAATAATTTTTAATAAATTTTATGATAGTTTCTCTTATTGAAATTGTTAGTGTAGAAAATGTAATTCGTATATAAAAATATAATGTGATCAGAGTAAATAAAATTAAAATTATTCCTATGGCATAATAATTTCTGTTAACAAGGTGATTGATTACTAATCATTTAGGGAAAAACCCTAAGAAAGGGGGTAACCCGCCTAAAGATATAAAATTTAAGATAAAAAATAATTTAATTAATTTATTTGTATTCATAAATATCATTAATTGATTTAAATAAAAAATATTAAATAAATAGAAAATTAAAACAATATTAATTGAGATAAAAGTATAAATTAAAAAATAATTAATTCAAATTACTTTAAAATTTAGTATCCTTGCTAATATTCAAGCAATATGATTAATAGAGGAGTAGGCTATGATTTTTCGTAATCTAATTTGATTTAATCCTATAATTCCTCCAATAATTGAAGAAAGTAGGATAACTATTGTTATTATTAGTTTTAGTTCTAAATTATATATAATTAAAATTATTGGGGCTAATTTTTGTCAAGTCAATAAAATTAATCTATTTATTCAATTTAATCCTTCTATTACTTCAGGAAATCAAACATGAAAGGGGGCAGCTCCCAGTTTTGTGAATAAAGCAGAATTTAGTATTATTATAAATCAATAGTTTGATAAATTAGGGATAAATTCATAGGAATTTAATGATATTACAATTGAAAATAAGATAATAGTAGAAGCGAGGGCTTGAGTAATAAAATATTTAAGAGCAGCTTCAGCTGGGAAAATATTTTTATGTGATTTTATTAAAGGAATAATTCTTAATAGATTAATTTCTAATCCAATTCATATCCTAAATCAAGAGTAAGCTGAAATTGAAATTAATGTTCCTATAATTAGAGAATTATAAAATAAAATTTTATAAAATTTAAAAATTAAAAAGAAAAGGACTAAAACCTTTATAAGTGGGGTATGAACCCAATAGCTTATTTAGCTTATCTTTTTACACTTTAATATAAGCTGTATATTAATTTTTGATATTAAATGAAATAGTTAAATTCTATTAAGTGTAGTTTTATGAAGGTGTAATCACACATGATTAATCCTATCAAAATTATCCTTTTTTCAGGCACTTCATA